GTATAGTCTTCCGATTTCATCGATCGACAAACTTATCAAAAAAATTGTAATTACAATTGAAACGATCGAAAAAGATATATGAGTTAATATATGTTCTAAAGTGGAAAATATCATAAAAATTTTAAAATAAAAATAAAAAAGGGGGTGTAGCCCAATTCTACGGAATTGGAAATCGGGAATTGAATTCATTATAGGACTTTTTTGATTTCTTTTAGAAGATGGCATGCCGCCACTCGGACTCGAACCGAGATGCTCTAGCACTGCTTCCTAAGAGCAGCGTGTCTACCGATTTCACCATGGCGGCTACTCGAAATAATAATAATAAATTCTTATTTAATCGTCGAGATTCAAGGAGTCAATTCAATGCAATATTTTTTTTTTAATTAAAATTGCGGGTGTTTTTTTTTTATTTAACAGACGGATTTTCATAGTTTATGCTCTCCTAAAATGGAAATCTTGTAACGAAATAGTTATGACTTCAATCCAAGGATATAACTCAAAAAGAATTCTTTTTCATTTTTTCAAATTAATTTCTCATTTATCTGATTTTATGAATCGAAAATGCATTTGATTTTATCAATGAACAAAAAAAGTCTTTTTATCGATCACAGTACAGTGCGATATCCAAGGAATTTTTACAATTTTACTATTTTTCGAGCTTTGTATTAAGGGTTAAATTCGTTTTTCGTATTGCAGATCATTTTATTTAGGATTTAGGAAATTAATTATATATTGGCCTGAACGTCTTGTCTAACAAGAAACTTTTTGATTTTCTATTTGATTTTCTATCCTAATTGGTAGGTACGGTACTACCCTACTTGAAATCAAAAAGTTTTTTTTTTAGAAAAATTCGAATTATTGATCAATCTTCCTTTACAAACATAGGATCTAGTTTGAATCATTGAAAATTGACACATCATTCGTATATAATACCTACCTAAATCAATAAAAAAGGGACTTTCCTTTTTTTTTTATCAAAGGAATTGGTTCTATATTGATTCAGAAAAATAATGATTCAGAAAGTTACATAACAAGTCTGAAACTTAATCAATTAGGTTAAACGGCTCTGTTATTTTTGGTAAAGATCTTATACCTTCTTTTATTTTATATAAAAAATATAAATAAATGATATAAATAATATATATAAATGTGTAAATAACATATATTTATATTCTTTCTTTGCTAAGTTTTTTAACTTAATTATTTATTATTATGATATGACTATGACAAGCGGTCCGATGGAGAAAATAAGAATCCCCACCGGATAAAAGATATTCAAAAAAAAGTACCATTTGAAAATGAAGAATTTGAAAATGAAGATTAGTTAATCTAATGCTTAATTATTTCATTTTCGTACAAAAAAACTTCTTGAATTCCCGGTAGAAAGAGACTTGGCTAACGAAAAAGCTTTCAACGCTGCCCAATATGCCTTCTTTTTCCAAATATTTTTACGAATACGTTTTTTTGATATAGAAATACGTTTTTTTGGAACTGCCATGAAAAATTTGAAAAAGTTATTCATTTCTCTAGTTGAATGTGAAAGACATCTATTCTTCAAACAATTCCATTTTTTCTTTCTTTTTTGCTAGATGGATGGAATAAAAAAAAAAGAAAAATACCTTTTCTTTCTTTTATTCGAATGGAAGCCAAGTTCGATGATAAATTAGTTAATGATTATGAATAAACGAACTAAAATAACTAGTTCTTTTTTTTTATTGGGCCAAGTTATGGCATGGACCATTTTATTATTCATATCAAAATAAAGTAAGTAATGTTCTATTTTGATGTAATTATTTGATCTATGGATATAAATTCTCGTAATACATAAAAAGAATTGAATTTTTGTTTTCTCTATTTTAATTTTATTTTGCTAAAAATAGTACTTCATACTAATAAATAAAAGAAATTTGTGTTATTTAATTTGAAATAGGAACTTGGTCATATTAATATCATTTGACCAATTCGAACTTCTTGATTTGAATATTTGAAGTATTCGATAAATAAGAAAAGAAAGGTTCAAAATAATTAAGAACAGAAAATTCTATTTCAGTTTTCCATATCTTGATTTTTTATTCAACTTAAAAAAAGATTTAAGAGCCGGTGAATCAGAAAGAATTAATTAAGAATAAAAAGAAGAATTAATTAAGAATAAAAAGGTTTTTTTATGGAATCTACATATCAATATTCATGGATTATCCCCTTCATTCCACTTCCAGTTCCTATGTTAATAGGAGTGGGACTTATACTTTTTCCGACGGCAACAAAAAATCTTCGCCGTATGTGGGCTTTTCCTAGTATTTTATTGTTAAGTATAGTTATGATAATTTCAGTCTATCTATCTATTCAGCAACTAAATACAAGTTCTATCTATCAATATGTATGGTCTTGGACCATTAATAATGATCTTTCTTTAGAGTTCGGTCACTTAATCGATCCACTTACTTCTATTATGTTAATATTAATTACTACTATTGGAATTTTGGTTCTTTTTTATAGTGAC